CTATAGGCTAAAGACTAATTACTTATTTCTTTTATTTTTCTTTTATTGACCCCAACATGTTAATATTTGCACTAATAGTACGTAAATGTAACTCGCTGTTCAAACAACTATTCAGAGTTCCTAAAGCTCCCCGTAAGGCTTGTTGAAAAACCCGTTGTCGGACTTGATTAATCACTCTTTGCTGTTCAAACTGAATAGTTTCATTTTTGTAATTTTCTAATTGTTCTAGAGTCTTATAACTTGAATTAATTAAATTCAACTTTTCTTTTTCTATCTCAGAGTATCCATTCACTCGAAGCTGATCTGCTTCCAGTTGAACTTTCTGTAAGCGAGCCCGTACTTTTTCCAACTGTTCAATGGCCCCTCCACGCAGTTCTTCTGAATTTCGAATAGTATTCAGGATCCTCTGTTTCCGATTATCTAATAAATCACTTAATGAAAGTAGATTATATTTACATACATGTCATAACTTCCATAACCCCTTCCCGAACCAAACATGAATCTTTCAATTCATTTGGCTCTCACGCTCAATTACTTAGAAATAATTCTGATATCTTTTTATATTTTATAATGTAATGAGCCTGTCCCCTCTTTTTTGTTCATATTCAAAAAAAATATATAAACTAGCACCGGATAAAAAGATTTAGAGAACTCTTCTGACAAAAAATATGTATATGTAATTGTCAACAAAGTTGTTTCTTTTGTTTCTGAAAATCCAAAAAATTTTTATTACTTATACATAACACATAGGTCGTCACTTCAGCATTGAATAAAAAAAGGGGGCATTTTGCCCTCTTTTACAATAAGTTACAAATAAGTCGTTCAAATCGTTTTATCATCTATCAATAGGAGTCTTATCTATCGATAAAATATTCATTTTGAACCATCTCTACATAGTGGTAGAAAGAGTACCACGCTGCATCTAGACTTCAAAGAGTTTGTTTTAACCATATTATATTAAGGGTCCCGTGTTATTGGTTGCTAGAGAATCAAGGTAGGTTTTACCAATGAATTGAATCACGAAATGCTATGTTTCTTCCATAAAACATAAATTTTTTATATTTAGTCCGAAGTAATTCGCGCAATCATGCACCTTTCTTTTATTTCCTAGTTAGAACGAAAAGGGTACAGCTGGTTGTATCCCGCCGATTCCTGAAATAAACAACTCGCACACACTCCCTTTCCAAAAAAGATCAATACACCAAGCACTACACTTAGATTTATTAGATTTGTTGATAAAATATTGGTATTAAACCCGAAACTCCCGGCGGATGGCCAGTAGCCCCAAGAAAGGAAAGAATCGGTTACATTTTTCATATCATCTCCTCATATGGATAGACTAACTAGATCGACTAAAAATTTGACTAGGGTTATTTTTCTATCACTTCGCACCTCTTTTTTCCTTTCTTGTTCTGTTCCTATATGGGAAATTGTGAAATGGATTTTATTTATGTGAACTATCCCCCTGTTTCAGGACTTAATTTCTCTTGGAGTAGGAACGGGAAGGGTGAAAGCGAGGCGGGATACTAATTCCTCACTCGCAAATCCAACCTTCCCGTAGGTTATTTTCTTTTGTCAACGACGACATAATTCTACGAATGAAATCTTGATATAATTTGAAAAATCAAATGACAAGTCCAAGGCAATAAATATAGATTTTGTATTTCTAATATTAAACAAAAGGATTCGCAAACAAAAGGGCCAATGCTACAACCAGTCCATAAATTGTTAAAGCTTCCATAAAAGCTAGACTAAGCAATAGAGTACCTCGTATTTTGCCCTCCGCCTCAGGCTGTCTCGCGATACCCTCTACAGCTTGACCCGCAGCAGTCCCTTGACCAACCCCGGGTCCAATAGAAGCAAGTCCTACAGCCAACCCAGCAGCAATAACAGAAGCGGCAGAAATAAGTGGATTCATGATAAGTTCCTCGTACCAAAAAAAGAAATAGTTAATGATACAACCACGCAACGAATTATGACTTAATTATTACGTTGTAGGATTCATCCAATCCAATAGAAGTAACTAAGAACTTCTAGTTGAAATAATAGTATTAGTGAATCATCAGAACTACTTCGATATCTCCTTTTGAGTTTCTATCGGAAGAGTCTTTTGGAATCCATACAACTTTCGCTCTTCCGTTTATTGGTTCCGAACTGGTGTTTGAATTCCTACATCTTTTTTGTAATTTCACCGGTTTTTTCATTCAATTCACAGTAACAAGTAAACGGAAAGTAAAGGACTTCTATTCTATTGCTGAAAATGAGAGGAGTAGGGTCAAAGGAATCTATCTTTAATGCATATATACCCAGTCAATGTGTAATATCACATATACCTGCCTTTCTTCCATAACGTAAACCAACTGTTTATCTTCGATTCAATAGGATAGGATTTGAGAATCAATTCTCAAAATATCTCCAAGAGTTGACTTTTTTTTAGCTATTCAAATTCCATATAACTACCCCTTCAAACCAACTTTTTATTTCCTTTTTGTAAATTATT